TATTCCAAAAAAAGCTATACTGACTGAAAAAGTTGCATTTCTCAAAAATTCATACCAATCTACAAAATTTTGTGAATTTTTATGCAAAAGGTTTATCGACGGCATGAATAATTTTGATAATATATCAAAGTATATTCCTTCTTCATTGAAAGGAATTCCTACGGATCCAACAAACAACGTGAATAAAAGCAATACAAGCATAGGAAAAAGCATAGTATTGTCTGATTCGTGGGGATAATAGAAAGTTCTTGTATTAAGTCCAAAATTTTCAACAGTAATAAAAGTTTTATTTCTTACATTATTACTAATTTTATATGTTTTATTGCAAAAACAAGAAGCTCTTTTCGTATTATTCATTGTTAATAATGGTACTAACTCAAAATTTCTATTAAGTCTTTTTTCTTCTTCTTTACCCCATAAAGAGATTGAATATAAGGAGCTACTTTTTTTTCCACTGTAATTTATAAAATAAGTGTTTAAATGTCCTTCAAAAGTAAGTAAATAAATCCGAAACATATAAAATGCGGTTAATCCCGCTGTTGAACAAGCTATTATTGCAAAAATCGGCGAAAACAACAAACTATCATTAAGAATTTCGTCTTTAGACCAAAAACAAGCAAGGGGTGGAATACCACAAAGAGAAAGTGTTCCTACTAAAAAGGCAGTTTTTGTAATCGGTACATGTTTTGTCAAACCACCCATAAGAATCATATTCTGGCTTTTATCGGGAGAATATCCAACTATAGCTTCCATTGAATGAATTATGGATCCAGATCCTAAAAATAACAAAGCTTTCGAATAAGCATGAGTAATCAAATGAAATAAAGCGGATCGATAAGACCCCATACCTAGAGCTAACATCATATAACCCAGTTGAGACATTGTAGAGTAGGCTAAACCTCTCTTAATGTCTTTTTGAGCAAGAGCTAAAGTGGCTCCTAAGAGTACTGTTATTATACCTATCAAAGATATTATATACATTATAGAAGGGGTAACTATAAAAAGAGGAAGAAGACGAGCTACAAGAAAAATTCCCGCCGCTACCATAGTAGCAGCATGTATAAGAGCCGAAATAGGAGTAGGGCCCTCCATGGCATCAGGTAACCATACATGAAGCGGAAATTGTGCGGATTTAGCAATAGGACCCACAAATAAGAGAAAGGCACACAAAGTAAGGAATAAGAGATTTACTCTATTATTTAAAATTAAATTATTGAATATTTCGAACAAATCCTGAAATTCAAAACTGCCTGTTATCCAATAAAGACCTAAAATTCCTAATAATAAACCAAAATCCCCTACACGATTAGTTACAAAAGCTTTTTGACAAGCATTCGCCGCAACAGGTCGTGTGAACCAAAAACCAATTAATAAATATGAACACATTCCAACTAATTCCCAAAAAAAATAAACTTGGATCAAATTAGAACTAGTAACTAATCCTAACATTGAAGTATTAAAAAAACCCATATAAGCAAAAAACCTCAGATATCCTTGATCATGAGACATATAATTGTCACTATAAATCAGAACCAAAATTCCAACAGTTGTAATTAATACTGACATAATAGAAGTAAGTGGATCAATAAAGTAACCGAACTCAAAAGAAAATTCATTATTTATGGTCCAAGACCATACATTTTGATGAATAGAACTTATAAAAATTTGTTGAATAAATAGATAGAGTGAAAAGATCATAACTATACTTAACAAAAAAATACTCAGAAAAGTCCACATACGCCGAAGGTTTTTTGTTGCTGTCGGAAAAAGTATAAGTCCAACTCCTAGTAAAATAGGTACTGGAAGTGGAATGAAAGGGATGACCCATGAATATTGATATGTATGTTCCATAAAATAAAAAACCCTTTTTATTTTATTCTTAAATTTTTTTATTTCTTATTCACTGGTTTGTATATATAGACATTTTTTTTTTTTTCAAAAGGGACAATAAAAAAGCACGCGATTTAAAACCGAAATATAAATTTTTTTAATTAGTATAATTCTTCATAAATCTTTGAAGCGAAATATATATTCAAATAAAAAAATTAGACGTTATTAAATAATATTACTAAGCTATTGCAAAAAAAAATTATTTGTCTTTTTTGATTACAAAAAAAAAAAATTTTGATTTTATAGAGATACAGAAAAAGTTAATTAAAATTCCGTAATACAATAATTTATATACATATATTAAGAATAGAACAAAGATTTACACGACAAAAAAAACTTAATATTAATTATATAAGAAAAAAACTTTACAAAAAAAATTATTTGAGTTTGATAATTTAGAATTTTTAAGGAATCTATTTTAATTTTGGAATTTAGTGACTGTCTTCCAGTACACTAAGCTATCTTTTTTTGTGCAAGAAAGATTATTATAATCGATATTTTTTTTACATATGAAGTGAAGAAACTTCAGAATTTTATTGATAATATAATCTATCAGTAGAGATTAATTAAAAAAGCACTCTCATACGGATTTCAAACGTTAAAAAAAATAAAATTTTAATAACCCAAATTTATAAAAAAAGTAAAAAACCGTTGGGTTTTAAACTTTTGAATGTTTTTTTGTTTTTAAAATAATATATAATAAAATTTTAAAGAAAAAACTCAATATGGAGTACGAAAGAATAGCATAATAAATGTCTTTGACATCCAATTATACCACTGAAAAACTTTTTTTCATTTTTGAATGGCAGTTCCAAAAAAACGTACTTCTATATCGAAAAAGCGTATTCGTAAAAAAATTTGGAAAAGGAAAGGATATTGGACATCGTTGAAAGCTTTTTCGTTAGGTAAATCACTTTCTACAGGTAATTCAAAAAGTTTTTTTGTACAACAAAATAAATAAAAAACACTTTAATAATTAGAATTATCCTAACAAAAGAATTATTTTTTTAGAAAAAAAAAAAGAATAGGAACCAAAAGAAGAAAAAAAGACAATATATAGATAAAAATAAAGGTTAACTTTTATTTTTTAATTTCAAAACAAGGGATTCTTATTTTCCCCATCACTAACTTGATGCAAAAATAAAAAAGATCTTGTATTTCCTCGTTAAGAGGAAATACAAGATCTTTAAGCGAAATCAAAAGGTTCTTAAAATTAATTAATTCTTAAGCAAAAAACTTTTAACTTTATACTTTTCGGGATTATTTTTTATCCGAATTATTTTATTCTTTACTTAGAATCAAATTGATAAAAGCATCTATCCACAACAAGTGAATATTAGATAATAAAAAAATATATATTCTATTTTTTCTAAGCGATCCAAAAATCTTATGTTTGTACAATATAAAAAGATGTAGCAAAACAGATGGTTTGATAATTTTTTTTTTTGAGCGATTAGGCAAATCTTATTTTATTTAAAATTTCGAAGGATTTTTGCGAAGTTTTAATTTTTATAAAAAGCTTTTTTTTTTGTATTCTATAAAAAAAAGAAAGTAAAAAAAGGTTAATTTAAAAAATTTAAGCTAACTCAGGTAAAAAAAGATCTTAATTGAATTAAAACCCCAAAAACGTATTTAAACAGGTTTTTATTCATGAAATAAATTGTAAATTCCATTGAATTGGCCTTTTTATTTTTATTTTAATCTCGACGATTGAATAAAAACTTGTTAGTATTGTTTTGAACAAGTTGCCGCTATGGTGAAATTGGTAGACACGCTGCTCTTAGGAAGCAGTGCTATAGCATCTCGGTTCGAGTCCGAGTAGCGGCATAAGATCTTATAAAAGAGATATTATATTATAAGTTTTATAATCAAACTAATACCCGACTTTTTTGAAAATCGGGGTAAAACCTAGTATTAATTTATTAATTTTTAACATATTTTTTATGATTTTTTCAATTTTAGAGCATATATTAACTCATATATCTTTTTCGGTCGTTTCTATTGTACTGACAATTTATTTTTTAACTTTTTTAGTTCATTTAGATGAAATTATAGGATTTTTTGATTCATCAGATAAAGGAATCGTAATTACGTTTTTTGGTATAACAGGATTATTATTCACTCGTTGGATTTATTCAGGACATTTTCCATTAAGTAATTTATATGAATCATTAATTTTTCTTTCATGGGCTTTTTCAATTATTCATATTGTTTCCTATTTTAATAAAAAACAAAAAAATCACCTAAACTCAATAACAGCGCCAAGTGCTATTTTTATTCAGGGTTTCGCTACTTCAGGTCTTTTAAACAAAATGCCTCAGTCTGCAATATTAGTACCAGCTCTCCAGTCCCAGTGGTTAATGATGCACGTAAGTATGATGATATTAGGCTATGGCGCTCTGTTATGCGGATCATTATTATCAATAGCTCTTCTAGTCATTACATTTCGCAAAGTTGGCCCTACTTTTTGGAAAAATAATATAAAAGAAAATAATTTCTTAAATAAATTATTTTCTTTTGATGCACTTTACGGCATAAATGAAAGAAATTCTATTTTACTACAACAAAATATTAATTTTAGTTTTTCTCGAAATTATTATAGGTATCAATTGATTGAACAATTAGATTATTGGAGTTTTCGTATTATTAGTCTTGGATTTATTTTTTTAACCGTCGGCATTCTTTCAGGAGCTGTATGGGCTAATGAGACGTGGGGTTCATATTGGAATTGGGATCCAAAAGAAACTTGGGCATTTATTACTTGGACCATATTCGCAATTTATTTACATATTAAAACAAATAGGAATGCTAGGGGTATAAATTCTGCAATTGTGGCTTCTATAGGCTTTCTTTTAATTTGGATATGCTATTTTGGCGTCAATCTTTTAGGAATTGGTTTACATAGTTATGGTTCATTTACATCGAATTAAATAAACCATTAACAAAAAAATAAAGGAATCCAAATAAAAAAGAATAACATCTATATATAACTTCATATAAGTTAAGAAATCTAATTTAGTTTTAGTAGTAAATAATCAAGAACCTTTTGAATCAAGTAGTACAATGATTCAAAAGGTTCTCACAATACAAAGACCAAAGACTTCTGATTACAATTCAATTTAATGCTTTTTTTTATTTCCTGAAAACTAGCCATAAAAATAATTAGATAAAATGGATTCGACCTTGTCACTTGCTAATGAGAGCACAAAATCAGGATAAATCCCAATACCTATTATTGGTAGAAGAATAGAGATTGAAAGAAATAACTCTCGGGGTCCAGAATCAAAAAAAGAAAAGTTTTTTACATTAATTAACTTGTATCCATAGAACATTTGGCGTAACATAGATAATAAATATATAGGAGTTAATATCATTCCAATTGCCATTACAAAAATAATTAAAATTTTTGAAATTAATAAATATTTTTGGCTGGTAATTATTCCAAAAAAAACTATTAATTCTGCAACAAAACCACTCATGCCCGGTAATGCAAGGGAAGCCATGGATAAGATAGTAAACATTGTAAATATCTTTGGAATGGAGATAGCCATTCCACCCATTTCATCAAGATAAACAAGCCGAATTCTATCATAACTAGTTCCTGCCAAGAAAAAAAGTGCAGCGCCAATAAATCCATGAGAGATTATTTGTAAAACAGCTCCATTAAGTCCAGGGTCCGTTATAGAACCAATACCTATAATTATAAAACCCATATGAGATACAGAAGAATAGGCTATTCTCTTTTTTAAATTACGTTGACCAGGAGATGTTGAAGCTGCATAAATTATTTGGATTGTACCGACTACCATCAACCAAGGAGAAAACAGCGAATGAGCGTGAGGTAATAATTCCATATTGATTCGAACCAACCCATATGCTCCCATTTTTAATAAGATTCCAGCGAGAAGCATACAGGTACTGTAATGTGCCTCGCCGTGGGTGTCAGGTAACCAAGTATGTAAAGGTATAATCGGTGATTTGACGGCAAAAGCAATAAGAAATCCAATATAAAATAATATTTCGAGTGTGACAGGGTAGGATTGATTAGCTAATAGTTCTAAATTTAATGTTGGTTCGTTCGAACCATATAAACTGATACCTAAAACTCCTATTAATAAAAAAATAGAACTTCCTGCAGTGTATAAAATAAATTTTGTAGCTGAATACAGACGTTTCTTTCCACCCCACATGGATAAAAGTAGATAAACGGGAATTAATTCTAATTCCCACATGATGAAAAAAAGTAAAAGATCCCGAGAAGAAAATGATCCTATTTGACCGCTGTACATTGCTAACATAAGGAAATGGAATAATCGGGAATCCCGAGTAACAGGAAAAGCCGCTAAAGTCGCTAAAGTAGTAATAAATCCAGTCAGTAAAATTGTTCCTATAGAAAGTCCATCTATTCCCATTCTCCAGTAAAAATCAAAAAAATTTATCCATTTATAATCTTCGGACAGTTGAATTAATGGATCGTCCATTTTATAATTATAACAAAAAGCGTAGGTCGTTAGAAGAAGTTCTAATATACAAATGCATATAGTATACCATTTATTTACTTTATTTCCCCTATGCGGGAGAAATAACATTAACGAACCAGCAGATATTGGAAAAACAACAATTATTGTTAACCAAGGAAAATCATTCGTGGTGAAGACAAGATACACCAGGTCCAAAGAACGCGTACTCAAAAAAAAAAAATCTAATTTAACTTTTTTGAGTACGAGTACTTGTCAATAAAAAAAATAAAATTTATTCCAAATTTATTCAAATGAGGTTTTCGGTAACGTATCAATAAGCTAGACCCATGCTTCGAGTTGTTTCATGCCATAAATAAACTCGAACGCTTAAAAAATCCGTCGGACAGGCAGATTCGCATCTCTTACAACCAACACAGTCTTCGGTTCTTGGAGCGGAAGCTATTTGCTTAGCTTTACATCCATCCCAAGGTATCATTTCTAATACGTCTGTAGGGCATGCTCGGACACATTGAGTACATCCTATACAGGTGTCATAAATTTTTACTGAATGTGACATGGGATCTATAGTTTTTTGAATGTCATAAATTTTCAATCTAGTAAACTTCTAACTGAATGATATATTAAAATACTAGACGAAGCAATGATTTACTTTAATAGAATTTTTGTAATGAATTCTGGCTCAATTGATTAAAAAATGGGGCTAAAATACTTTGATTTCTTTTATTTTAACAAATATAATCTAGTAAATAATAACCTATTATATATATATGCAAATTAAAGTCTATATTTTTTTTATGCTACTTATTTAATAAGGTCGATTGGTTGATGCGAGTTGATTTTCTGTTACGATAAATTGACGAAACTATAGCTAATCCAATAGCTGCTTCAGCAGCTGCAATTGCTATAACAAAAATGCAGAAAATATCCCCTTTTAGTTGGGAATTATCAAAAAAATCAGAAAATGTTACGAAATTAATATTAACTGCATTGAGTATAAGTTCAAGACACATAAGAGCCCTAATAATATTTCGACTCGTGATCAATCCATAAAGACCAATCAAAAATAAATAGGCACTCAAAACAAGTACATGTTCGAGTATCATTCAGCAACTCCTTATCAATTTTGATTTATTTCAATATGAACAATAATTCACCGGATTCAATCAACTAGACTAGAACAAAAAAGTACGAATAAAAACTATATTAGGTAAAATTTATGTAAAAAAATATTTCAAATATATATAGAAAATATATATTTAAAAAAGTAATATAGTATTAAATCAAATTTAATTGAATGAACGAAAAAAAATATCATAGCATACACAAAGTTTTCTTTAGTCTTTACTAAATTGAACGTTTTTTATTGACGAGCTACCGAAATTGCACCTATCAAAGCAACTAAAAGAATTATTGAAATGAGTTCAAATGGAAGAAAAAAATCTGTTGATAAATGAATTCCTATTTGTTGACTATTACTTATTAAATCTTGCTCTAGAATCTGGTTTAATCTTGTAGTCCAAATAACCCCGTACCATGACGTATCGAGAATTGTAGAAATTAATGAAAAAAGAATAGTTGTACAAACCAACGAAGTAATCCCATTCCCAACGGTCCACAGATTGAAATTTGTGGAATATTCCGAATCATTCATGAACATCACAGCAAATATGATTAAAACATTTATGGCCCCCACGTAAATAAGGAGTTGTGCAGCAGCTACAAAATGGGAATTTGATAGAATATACAATAATGATATACAAACAAGAACAAATCCTAAGGAAAAGGCCGAAAATATTGGGTTGGGAAGTAATACCACTCCCAGACCTCCTACTAGAATACCGGATCCCAGAAAAACTAAAAGAAAATCATGTATTGGTCCAGGCAAATCCATTATATTATTAAAAAAGAAAAAATCGAAACCCTTTTCATGACCTTATTAATTTAACCGGGGAAGTTGTTTTTAATATGTTTCTAATAGAGTGAAATTAGAATCTAATGGATTTGAATTTATGTAGATACAATTATTAGACAGTTTCGCTTTTTTATGCTAAAGTGTTCAACCTATCTGTTTAAATAAAGTAATTACGAATTTATTTTATTAAAAGAATGAGCCTTAATACTTAATATTTTTATATAAATATAATAAAAATTTTTAATTAAATTCTCTATAAAATAAAAATTTTTTTAATTCTTTTTTTAATAAACTTAATGGGTTTACCCTTTTTTTGTTTGAGGTGAATTTAAAATTGTTCGAATAGTGTAATCGTCAATTACTGACATTGGTAAACGACCCAAAGCTATTTGATTATAATTCAATTCGTGACGATCATAAGTTGAAAAGTCATATTCTTCAGTCATTGATAAACAATTTGTTGGACAATATTCAACACAATTACCGCAAAATATACAAATTCCAAAATCAATACTGTAATTAAGCAATCGTTTTTTTCTAATATTCGTTTCCATTTTCCAATCAACAACAGGTAGATCTATAGGACATACTCGAACACATACTTCACAAGCAATGCATTTATCAAATTCAAAATGGATTCGCCCACGGAAACGTTCCGAGGTTATTAATTTTTCATAAGGATATTGAATAGTTACAGGTAAACGATTTGTGTGGGATAAGGTAATCATGAAACCTTGACCAATATACCTTGCAGCTCGTAGGGTTTGTTGACCATAATTCCTGAACCCGGTTATCATAGGAAGCATATTGTAATTATCTATGAATAATTTTATCTTTGTTTCTTTCTCTTGTTTAAAACAAGTAATTAATATATTGGATTCGTTTTCAATTTATAGTGAAAAGAGTTGGAAAGAAGTTGTTAATAATAGATTACCAAGGGAAATAGGTAAAAGAAATTTCCATCCAAGATTTAGTAGTTGATCCATTCTTAGTCTAGGTAAAGTCCATCTTGTTGCGATAGAAATGAACAAGAACAAATATGTTTTAGCTAATGTAATAAAAATACCAATTGTTGGTACAAAAGTTTGATCCCTTTCAAATAGCTCCAGAATAGGTATATACGGAATAGAAATATTCCAACCGCCTAAGTATAGAACTGTCACAAATAATGAGGAAATTAATAGATTTAGATAAGAAGCAACGTAAAATAAACCAAATTTGATACCTGAATATTCAGTTTGATAACCTGCTATTAATTCTTCTTCCGCTTCTGGTAAATCAAACGGTAATCTTTCGCATTCTGCTAGGGAAGAAATTAGAAAAATGATAAAACCTATAGGTTGACGCCACAAATTCCATCCCCAAAAACCATATTTTGATTGTGCCTCAACTATATCAACTGTACTTAAACTGTTAGATAATCCTAGTCGGTGATAACATTACTATTCTCACCGCTATTACAAAACCGTACATGAGGTCTTCGCCTCATACGGCTCCTCGGGGGCCATAAATAAATCTAAGGACCTGATTAGTATTATTTAGATTGATATGATGTGTTCTAAAATAGATTAAATATAAATATATCTAAATATATCTGGGATCCCGAATTATACCAATGGAATTCTGTCTGCTCAATTTCTAAGAATAAAAAAAGGCGCTTCGGAATTCATCTCATCCTTTACAAATTTTAATTTATATTTGTTGAGTAATAACTTAATCCTTTAATAAAAAACTCCTTGTAAAAATAAAAAAGGTTTTTCAGCCCATCGTGGTTTTAAATTACGAATAAAGAATTAAACATCCTATTAGTTTATTATTCATAACAGAAATTATATTTTATTTTCGAAATATATGAAAAAAAGATCCTTGTTTCGTTCCTATTCTTCTTTCCTTTTTAATTAAAAAGTAGGTGGACTTAAAAAATAAAAGATTATTTCGTTTCTGATAGTCATTACATTTATCGGTGGATAGGAGCATACTCTGAATCGGAATCTTGGGGAGTACTGTCTGATCATTTCTACTAATTTCAAGCCCCAATTAATCTTCTTTTTTTTTATCTTATGGTATGCATAAATATCCTTTGTAATTTGTTTAATCTCTATTACAAATTCTTTGTGTATTTTGGTGTTTCTAACCATCCACTCACTTTTACCTAATTGCCGCTCACTTTGTAATACATGTATGTTAATCTATATAACTGATAGTGAAAACGCCATACGGTTAATATTTTGAACCCGCTTCAAGCCAGGATGACTAAATCAACCAACCTTGGGGTAAAGTTATTATTACGATTGTGTTTATTTCCGTTTAACCTTTGTACATAGGAAATGAGACTCAACTTTTTACTGCTAATTTCTGAGCAGTTTTTTTCACTCATATATAACTATCAAATTCCTTTTATTAAGATTAACCCAAAAATAAAAATATATTCCGTTTTTAACTTATTCGTCTATAAGAAACGTAATAGTAAAAATGTTTATATTTCAACGAATCGCACGTAGAGATATTGATAAAACACATAGAGTTAATGGTATTTCATAACTAATCGATTGGGCAGCAGCTCGCAGACCACCTAAAAAAGAATATTTATTATTTGATCCATATCCTGACATAAGAAGTCCAATAGGAGCAATACTTGAGATGGCAACCCATAAAAAAATACCGATATTGAGATCCGCTAAAACAAGGTGATTGCTAAAGGGAATTACTGAATAACTTAGTAAAATTGAGATAACTGCTATCGACGGTCCAATACTAAATAAAGGACTATTTCCTCTAGCTGGACGAAGATCTTCTTTGAAAAGGAGTTTTGTCCCGTCGGCTAGGGCTTGAAGAATTCCCAACGGGCCGGCGTATTCAGGTCCAATACGTTGTTGTATCCCGGCAGATATTTCTCTTTCTAACCACACAATTACTAGTACACCTGTTATGATTCCCAATACAAGAGAAAATATAGGGACAAACATCCATATTAGTCCGTAGACCTCTTTTAAAGATTCTAATCTAACAAAAGAATTTATAGTTTGTACTTCTGTTGCATAAATTATCATTTTAACGATCAACTTCTCCCATAATTATATCTATGCTACCGAGTATCGTCATAATATCAGCCAATTTCATTCTTTTAACTAGTTCAGGAAGAATTTGCAAATTAATAAAACCCGGTGGTCTTATTTTCCATCTCCAAGGAAAACCACTTTGATCTCCTATGAGAAAAATTCCCAACTCCCCTTTTGGGGCTTCAACTCTTACATAAAGTTCTTGTTTCGATAATTCAAAAGTGGGAGAAGGTTTTTTACTAATGAATCGATATTCAAAATCATTCCATTCTGGATTCCTTTTTTTATCAAAGCCTCTGCTTTCTAAATTCTCATAGGGACCTCCCGGAAGTCCTTCCAGAGCCTGTTGAATAATTTTTATGGATTCTGTCATTTCGCTAAGTCGTACTAAATAACGAGCTAACGAATCCCCTTGTTTTTGCCATTGAATTTCCCATTCAAATTCATCGTAAGACTCATAACGATCAACTTTACGAAGATCCCAAGGTATTCCTGATGCGCGTAGCATTGGTCCGGATAAACCCCAATTTATTGCTTCTTCCCCACCAAAAATCCCAACTCCTTCAACCCGTTCTAAAAAAATAGGATTTCGTGTAATCAGTTTTTGATATTCAACAACCTCGGTTAAAAAATAATCACAAAAATCCAAGCATTTATCTATCCAACCATAAGGTAAATCAGCCGCAATTCCTCCAATACGAAAAAAATTATGCATCATTCTCATACCGGTGGCAGATTCGAATAGATCATATATAAATTCTCGTTCTCTGAAAATATAGAAAAAAGGAGTCTGTGCACCAATATCTGCCATAAAAGGGCCGAGCCATAACAGATGAGAAGCTATACGACTCAATTCCAGCATAATTACTCTGATATAGCTGGCCCTTTTAGGAACTTGAATATTTCCCAATTGTTCTGGTCCATTTACTGTTATTGCTTCTGTAAACATAGTAGCTAAATAATCCCATCGCGTTACATAAGGTAAATATTGTATAATTGCTCGGTTTTCTGCAATTTTTTCCATTCCCCTGTGTAAATAACCCAATATGGGTTCACAGTCAACAACATCCTCGCCATCTAGAGTAACAATTAAGCGAAGAACACCATGCATGGATGGGTGGTGAGGTCCCATATTTACTATCATAAGATCTTTTCCTGTAACAGGTCTCTTCATAAGTTTTTCCTTGATTCGTTCTAGCAGGAATTATATTGCTGAAAACTAAGTTTATAAAAAATTTAAATATCTAAAAAATAAATTAATTCACAATTTTGTAATTTAACGAGTTTTTAATTCCCGAATATTCAACTGATTAATTAATTCTTTATAACGTACTCTATTTTTTTTTGACAAATAAGCCAGCAGTCGTTGACGTTTTCCCAGAATTTTTCGTAGACCCCTCTGAGATAAAAAATCTTTTCTGTGCAATTCCAAATGTGAAGTAAGTCTTCGTATCTTATTAGTGAAACAGAATACTTGAAATTCAACAGATCCCCTGCTTTCTTCTTTTTTTTCTTGAAATGAAATGAATGCATTTTTTATCATAAAAAGAAATCCTTCCCTTTTTTATATGAATTGAAAGATATGAGTTTTACTGATCAGTAATAATAGTGGTATTTTTTTTGTACAAGGGTATGAATTTAATTAGCAACTTCTTATTCTTAATGTTATTAAAAAGTATAAATTTAGATCTAAAAAGGAGTATTCTTTTAATTTATTTATGTATCTGTTCTGATTGGTATCTACGTCATTGATTAAATAAATCTCATGTATAAAGATTGAATTTAAACCAATCCCTCATATTTGTGCATACAGTTGTTTTCATATACCGTAACTTAATATATTATATTTATATATAGTAAAAATATATTTATTATTTATTATAGTAAATAAGGATCTATCATTAATGAATTTTAAATCGTGTATACATATGTATTCTTATCATACTGAAACTAGTTCCGTTAGTAGTATTAAACCAATAGCGATTCATACAAGCTAAATCTTCTAATCTAAAGTTGGGCCAAATAAAGGATTTTAATTTAATTAGGTTTTTTTTATCCTTATCAAGATCTTTTTTTTTATGTAAAACTGTGGTCCTGTTTTGAATAGTCTTATCAAATCTTGAATTTATATACCTCGTTTTTTTTTTTTTTAAGTTGAAACAAATTAGAATTCGAAATTCTCTACGTCGTTTAGGGGATAGAATATTTTCCGGAACAAAGAAATTATAAAATTTTTTTTTTACAGTTTTGTTTTGATATTTTGTAATGGATTTTTCAAATTTTTTTTTGTATCTTTTACTTTTTTTTTTGTTTTTTTTATGAACCAATGAAATACCTATGGTTCTATATATCATCAGTTGTCCATCGTTTTTTACAGACAAGCGTACAGGTTCAATAATAAAAATTCCTTTTTTCATTAATTTTGCAAAAGTGAAATTCTTTTCAATCGTTAGAATTTCTATACTCATCTCCCCTCTTTCAATATAAGATATCGCTATATCGTTTGGATTTTTAAGTCTAACCAAGAGACAGTATACTTTTATATTATCGACAATTTTTTGATTAAAAAAACAATTCCATCGCAATTGAAAACGCGAATACCTTGTGAGAAATAAGTCGAGTTCCGCTTCTGTATTGCTTTTGTATTGTTTTTTATTTATACGTTTTTTTATCTTCGATTCCGCATAATTTTCTTCAATATTTTTTTCTTGGTTTGATAGAGCTGGTTCAGGATTTTTTTTTTTTTCTTTATCTGATTCAAGCTCTCCTTGACCCGCCAAATCTTTTTCTTCTTTATTTATATTATAAAACCGAGGGGATTTTTTTTTTTTTGATCGTATAAAACCCTTTTTCTTTCCAGTGATCTTTTTATTAACATTTTTGTTTTCATTAAAATTGAAAAGAAGTAATTTAATTGGTATCACCCAAGGTTTCTTTTTATATGTACTAGAAAAAAATAAAAGTTCTCGAAAGAAAAGAAATTCAAAAGTTGTTATACGACGATTTATTTTTTTTTCATTCATTCCCATCCAATCCAAAAAGTTTCTTTTTTTTTTTGCAAGACCCGTCTTAGTTATTTTATCAATTCTTTGATAATTCTGAACTTTAGTCTTAATATATTTTTTTTTACTCTTGGTATCAATCCAGGGCTCAATATTTAATTTTTTTCTAAACCAAAAGTTTAGAATTCTCCAATCCAAATATTTTCTATGCCGGATTTCCCCCATACCCCGAATTTTATATTTTTCTAGAAAAAAAGAGATTAAACTATTATCTAGAGTAATACCTATAGACATGTCAAAAAGTTTTTTTTCTGTAGAATGAATAGATTTGTAACAAAAAATATTATATATAGAATCTTTTTTTAAATTATGTTTTGGATTTAATAACAAGTTGGCTTCAAAAAAATTTTGTTTTTTGTAATTATCAACTTTGTTTTTTTCATATGAATTCTCTTTGGTTAAACTTGGCTTTAGAACTAGAGAGTCTTCGTTTATTTTATTTTTCCATTTTTGGGTTACTAATCTAGCCCACGCAACCCGAGGTAAATTGTATTGATAATGATTTCGTAACCAGTTTTTCCATGGATTTACTTCGGAATTTAAAAGTGTTTTGTCTTTTAATTCAGAACGAAAGATTTCTTGTTCTTGAAAAAAATCCTTTATTTGGTTCTTAACAAAAAAGGATGTTATGCATATGTTATATTCAAGAACAGCCTTTAATTTCGAAAAGTTACTAACTTGTATTTTTGATAATTTGTAAAATACATATGCTTGTGATAAAGAGCATAGGTCATAACTAAAAATTTTTTTTTTTGATATTAAATTTTTTACAGTCGAACTAAAAAAAAAGGTCTTTTTTTTTTTTAATTTTTCTCCTGTTTCTTCATTCTTGTAAATATATTTCTCAATAATTGTTTTTGTTGATTCAAAAAAAATTTGTGTAGTAATTCTTGGAATATTAATGATACCTATAAAAATAGTTATAGACAGTTGTTCGATGCAAAATTTTATAAAAAAAACAGATTTACGAATTAATCGGGTATTTTGTCTTTTGAATGTCTGCCAAAAATTTTTCGATGACTTAATTTTTTTATAACCATAACGCGATTTGTTACAACTATTAGTTAGGTTTTGCTTTTCTTTTGAAATTTCGTCTATTTTATTTCTGATTGTCGTTATTCTATCAATAAAAATTTTTTTTTTTTTTTCGCTGAGTGAAGAATTTATCCACTCCGTGGATTTTTTTTGAACAGATAGTTCATGAATCATCTGATTACCCATTATTGAATCTTTTTTAGTTTCATTTAATTCATATATTTCTCTCAGACCAAATAATGGAATTAGATTGCGTTTTGAAAGGTCTTTCATTTTTCCTTTTATAAAAAGAAAGTGTTTGATAATCCAGCGTTTAATTTCTTTTGCGACTTTTAGTAAAATTGTTGCTCTTTCTTTGAAAATCCTTAAAACCAGAAAAGATTTAGTTTTGAGTTTTTTTATTCTTTTTTTTAATTCTTTAGAAATAGGTTCAAAAAAAGAGGGCTTTTTTTTGGCATAACCAAACGGCAGTTCAGTTTCCAGCCCCCAAACTGTTAAAAAACAAAAATCGTTTTTTTCTACTTTGTCTTTTGTTTTTTTTAGTCGAGCCTTCTGAGATGATTGAAATTTATATTTATGCCAAGGTTTAAGATAAAAAGGAAATAGGATTTTTATCTGAATACCATCTGTTAACCAGTTTCTTGGAAATTCTGTTTCGGACAGTTGAACCCCATTATAAGTGCATTTAACATGCATTTCACGTTTCCAATCCTTTAAATCCTCGGACCACTCGGGAAATTGAAATAATAACATACGGACGCTATTTTTAATTATTATCAATAAAGGTAATATAATATATTTTCTAAGAATAGATTGAGTTACTAAGAGAGAACCTCTTATTATTTGAGTAAATAGGAAGTTATCCCAAGTTTCTGCAATTTCTACACGTTTTTTTTCTTGTGTTTGTGATTGTTGTTTTTCTTTTTTTTCAATTGTGTTTTTTTTTTTTTTCCACATTAAATTTCTACTAATTTTTTTTTTTAGCCCCTGTATATTAAAAAGAAAAAAAAATTTTTTATCTATTCTATCAAAAAAAAGGGGGGAATGTACTTTTGCTTGAAAAAATTCCCAAATAACAGTTTTACGCCTTTGGGAACGCATGGATCCTTTAATTATCTCTCGACGAAAATCAGATTGTTGTGAAAAACGGATCAAAGCCATTTCATTTTTTTGATCAGAATTTTTATTATTCTTAAGATTAGTATAAATCTCCTTATGCGGCTCTTTATCAGTAAAAACTACTACACGTTTTGCTTTTCTTGAACGAATTTCAGGATCCATAAGTACATTTTCGTCAGTTTCGACCTCCAAATCTTCCAAATCACTTTTTAATTTGTATGACCATCGAGGAACTTTTTTCTTGATTTCATGTAAATAAAGTAAATTTTTTATAAGAGTTTGATCGTTGCTATCCGTTATCACGACATCAAATAAAAATTTGAAAATTTTTATATCTTCTTCTGAATTAATTTTATCTTCTTGGGGTTCGGAAAAAAAATAAAGTTTTTTCTCGAACGATTTTATATTAAATTTTTCTATTGTTTGCTCAAATTTGTGATAATTAATCTTCAGAAGTATACCATGAATCTTATTTATCCAAGAACCTCCCATATTATTTTTTTTATAGGTTTCGTTTAAGATTTGTAATTGAGGTAATTTTTTTATTCTTCCGCGAGAGATCCCATGCAAAAATGGATCATAAATTTTAGGTAAATATTCTTTTTTCGTTTCGTTATGACAAAATCGAGTAGTTTTTTCCAGTATATTTTCAACAGACCATTCCTTATCTAAAGCTTCAATTCGATTTATAAACTCGTTTTTTAAGTTTTCCTTTTTTTCTTCATTGATCAAACTCCAACAAGTATAAACTTGGTCAGAGGGTGCTTTTTGTCTTTTAAATGTAGGTATCTTTTTTTTGATTATTTCAAAAAAAGTTGAAAGGTTGGGGGGGTATGTAAAAGAGATTCGTTCTTTTCCATCACTTTGGCATGTATAAAAAAAAAATTGTGACATTTCATTTCTTACAGTACTTTCAATTTTATCATTTTTTATATATCTATT